TTGTCATAAAAGTATCCCATTTTTGTTGGGTTAGCCAGAAGAAGTTAATTACATAAGTTTAAAACTCTAATTTTTTGATCAATAAAAAGCTTTATCTTTTCTCCCACCTTCAGAGGAATGAAGTATGAATTGACCCTATATCCTATATATATATATAATAGTGTTAAAATATAGTGTTAGAATTCTCTGAAAGGTAACTATCTCGATTGCATATATGCAATTTATATAATATAGAATTTTTGAAAAAGACTTTCCTCCCTAATATCCTAATATAATATAAGAAAAAAGAACTTACGATCTTTGGGATCTGATGCTACACCGCTGCTCAATACCTTAGTGGATCAACTCTATTACATAATTTGATTCCTAACTTTTATCCTGTATCACGGGATAAGTAAGCAAAGCAGTTCTTAACTCTATCGACCAAATAGCTTGCTAATTGATCTTTACGGTGCTTTCTCTATCAATTCAATCCTTTATCCATGGAGTATATAGGCTTTATCCATTTCTTCTTCATTTTGGTTCTCGTGAAGTCTCTTTACTTGCTACAGCTGATAAAAACCGTTGCTTTAGACGACGCATATGTAGAAAACCTATTTCATTCTAGTATTTACTAGTTAATTGGATCTTTTTTCCTTCTTTCTATAGTAGAGATAGTCGCACGTAATGACAGATCACGGCCATATTATTAAAAGCTTGTGGTAAGAATGGGTTTCGTTCCAGTGCCCGGAAATAATATTCCAAAGCCCTTGTATGCTCTCCGTTGCTTGTGTGTATAAGTCCTATGTTATAGAGTATATAACTTCGATCATAGGGATCAATTTCTGGTCGCGTAGCTTCATAATAATTTTGTAAAGCTTCCGCATAATTTCCTTCGGATTGAGCCAACATCCGTTACGGTCGTTCATTCTATTCAAATCAAAGAATCTCCGTTCCAGAACCGTACGTGAGATTTTCATTTCATATGGCTCCTCCCTTCTTTCTGCGCATAGTACTAAGGGAAATAATCCATGAAATTCAAATTTGACTATTCTCATTATGAACTGAAGGGGGCTAGTATTTTTACAAGAAATCTCTAGCCAACCTTCCTGCAAGAGGTTTTTTATTAACACCAACTGTATTAGTACTAGATGGAAATGGTAACTCCAACAATTTCTTTGTCCTCAACGCCCCCTATTTCCAGGAATTAGTCACTTCAACGATCTTTGATGGTTATACGGATACCCAAAGTATGAACGAGATGGATGTTTGTTGTCCCAACCATTCTTGTTAGTCCCGATACCGATAAGGAAAAGGGTAATTTATAACAAAGTTTTCATGTTGTTGATTCCTAAGTGTAGTGCTTCTTCCCCTATGCTGCCTATTGGTACTAGTGGAGTAGTATTGACTCGCAATACGGAACCCATAGGTGTAACCTTTCGCTAAATACTAAAATCAACAATTGAAGCATCCGAGGCTGCATCAATCGAGGATACACGACAGAAGGAATTGTTTTATCTACAAACTTCACCTTCACCAAGCGTGGGTTTATTTTAATAATTTGGTTTTTTCTATCTCGAACCATGTCTCTTTTCTTTCTCGTAATACTGGACCTAAAAAAAAAAAAAAAGAATCAAATCGCACCATCTCTGTAATAGGTAAATGCCTTTTTTTCTCCGGAAGTTGTCGGAATTATTCGTAATAAGATATTGGCCACAATTGAAGAGGTCTTATCAATAAAATTTGCATTTATCTGAGATCTTGGCATAATTAACAATCCATTATATAATTCTTTTCATTACCCTTAGGGTAAGGGGAAAATGATCCCGCAAACTAAAGGAATTGTACGGTACGAAATAACATAAAATAAAAACAGACTAATTCTAAAAAAAGATGTGGACCTTTTGTTTGGATTGGACAAGGAGAGATATGAAATATTGAAATCAGATTCGATTTCATTCTAATTTCGTAGTATAACAATGAACGAAACTATAAATATTTCATCTAAGTTGAATAACCAAGGATTGTACTGCGGATTCTGATAATTCGAGAAGTTTTTATTTGGTTATGATCCAAAGAAGAAACAAAAAACAAAACGGATACTTACCTTAGTCTAATCCATTTTTTTTTATAGAAAAATTATTTCGTTTTGTTTTTTGTTTGCATAACATGCATATGCCGTGTCATACAATTTAAATATAAAAATACACGGGACGATTCAATAATTTGTATTAGATCTATGGGATAGCTAATGAGCTAAATTTTTGTTGAGAAATAGAAAATTTGATTTGAAAGGAATTTTTCCTATGGAACTATTCATCAGTCGCACTTGTACTGCAATAATATGAATGACTCGCTATTCACTCGGTTTCTGGTCAATAATAAGATTATGTAGGAGAGATGGCCGAGTGGTTCAAGGCGTAGCATTGGAACTGCTATGTAGACTTTTGTTTACCGAGGGTTCGAATCCCTCTCTTTCCGTTTATCTTAATTCACCAACGTTACTGAATCAAATCAAATA